AATAAAGTGCCTGATTAAAGGATTATTTTGATAGAATAAATTAAGTATTAATTTACCTTTATTATATTTATTAGAATTAAACTAAATCTAAAAATTTCAAAAATTTTTGTGCATCATTACACTTAAATATAAAAAATAAGCTAAATTAAGCTAATGAGTTCATACCTCATTTATAAAGATTTTATTCTTTTTTTTTAAAATTTTTATTAATATTAATTTATCAAAAAAGATTTTTTTTATTACTTTAATTATAAGTACATTATTTTCTATTTCATCTAATTCTTGACTTAATGCTTGAATAGGAATGGAAATAAATTTAATATCATTTATTCCTCTAATAATTAATAATAAAAATTCTCTTTCTTCTGAAAGAATAATAAAATATTTTTTAGTTCAAGCTATTTCCTCATCAAACTTTTTATTTATAATTTTAATTATATTTATATATATCCCATGAAATCATATAAATAATTATATAAATATTTCATTAATTATTTTAAATTTAACCCTTTTAATAAAAATAGGAGCTGCCCCCTTTCATTGATGATTCCCTAAAGTAATAAAAAAAATTTCATGAATAAATTGCTTTATCCTAAGTTCATGACAAAAAATCATCCCAATAATTATAATCTCTTACTGAAATTACGAAATAATATTAATAACTTCAATTATTATATCTACAATTATTGGAAGAGTAATAGGGTTTAACCAAACATCTCTTCAATTAATTATATCTTACTCTTCGATTAATCATATTGGATGAATATTATCCTCTTTATTAATTAGACTAAATTTATGAATAGTATATTTTTCTATTTATAGATTTTTAACATTTATTATTATATATTTTTTTATAAAAACAAAATCTTTCCACCTTATACAAATTTATTCATTAAAAATCCCTATTTTAATAAAATTTTTTTTTATTATCAATTTAATTTCTATAGGAGGTTTACCCCCATTTTTAGGATTTTTCCCAAAATGAATAATTATTAATTATTTAATAATAAATAACATAATCATATTAATTTTTATTATAATTATAACTGCTCTTATTAATTTATATTATTACATTCGAATTACTTATTCTTTCATAATAATTAATTATTTTGAAATTAAATGATTCTCATCCAATAAATTTAATCACTCCAACTACATATCTATTATATCTTACCTCTCTATCACAAGATTAATTATGTCAACTTTAATATTTAATTTTATTTAAAGTTTTAAGTTAAATTAAAAACTAATAATCTTCAAAATTATAAATAAATAAAATTTAAACTTTAGTAATATAAATTACTACTTTAAATTTGCAATTTAATATCATATATTGAATATAAAGTTCTAGTAAAAAAGATAACCTCTTATAAATAAATTTACAATTTATCGCCTATTACTTTCAGCCATTTTACTGCGACAATGATTATTTTCAACAAATCATAAAGATATTGGAACTTTATACTTTATTTTTGGAATTTGAGCAAGAATAGTAGGAACCTCATTAAGAATATTAATTCGAACTGAATTAGGTAACCCAGGTTCTTTAATTAAAGATGATCAAATTTATAATGTCTTAGTAACAGCACACGCATTTATTATAATTTTTTTTATAGTCATACCTATTATAATCGGAGGATTCGGAAATTGATTAGTCCCCTTAATATTAGGAGCACCAGATATAGCTTTCCCACGAATAAATAATATAAGCTTTTGATTACTACCCCCTTCCTTAAATTTTTTATTATTAAGCAGATTAGTAGAAAATGGAACTGGAACAGGATGGACTGTTTACCCTCCTTTATCAAGAAATATTGCACATGCTGGTAGTTCAGTAGATTTATCAATTTTTAGCTTACATTTAGCAGGAATTTCCTCAATTTTAGGGGCAATCAATTTTATTACTACTACTATTAATATGCGATCTAATGGAATTAGATTTGACCGAATACCTTTATTTGTTTGATCAGTAGCTATTACTGCTTTACTATTACTTCTATCCCTTCCTGTATTAGCAGGAGCTATTACTATATTATTAACTGACCGTAATTTAAATACATCTTTTTTTGACCCCTCAGGAGGGGGAGACCCCATTTTATACCAACATTTATTTTGATTTTTTGGTCACCCTGAAGTTTATATTTTAATCCTTCCTGGATTTGGAATAATTTCACATATTATTAGTCAAGAAAGAGGGAAAAAAGAAACTTTTGGAGCATTGGGTATAATTTACGCAATAATAACAATCGGTTTACTTGGATTTATTGTATGAGCACACCATATATTTACTATTGGAATAGATGTGGATACACGAGCTTATTTTACATCTGCAACAATAATTATTGCTATCCCCACAGGAATTAAAATTTTTAGTTGATTAGGAACATTACACGGAACCAAAATTAATTATACCCCTGCCTTAATTTGAAGATTAGGATTTATTTTCTTATTTACTGTAGGAGGACTTACAGGAGTAATATTAGCTAATTCATCAATTGATATTATCTTACATGATACTTATTACGTAGTTGCTCATTTTCACTATGTTTTATCAATAGGAGCAGTTTTTGCAATTATAGCAGGATTTGTAAATTGATACTCATTATTCACTGGTTTATCTATAAATCCCTTTTTCTTAAAAATTCAATTTTTTATTATATTTATTGGAGTTAATTTAACCTTTTTTCCACAACATTTTTTAGGTCTTGCAGGGATACCCCGACGATACTCTGATTATCCTGACTCTTACCTTTCATGAAATATTGTCTCATCCTTAGGATCAACTATCTCATTTATCGGGGTAATTATAATATTAATTATTATCTGAGAAAGAATAATTAATCAACACCAAATTATATTTTCACCCCAAATAACCTCAAATATTGAGTGATTTCATTTTTTACCCCCCTCTGAACACAGATTTAATGAAATACCTATAATTTCAAACTTCTAATATGGCAGAAATAATGCTTTGATCTTAAAAATCAAATATAAAGACTATCTTTTTTTAGAAATAAATTCATGATCAACATTAAACTTTCAAAATAGAGCTTCCCCAATAATAGAACAATTAATTTTCTTTCATGACCATACTATAATAATCCTTCTTATAATTACTATTTTAATTAGATATATTATAAGTAATTTATTTTTTAATAAATTTACTAACCGATTCTTACTCGAAGAACAAACAATTGAATTAATTTGAACAATCTTACCAGCAATTACTTTAATTTTTATTGCCCTACCCTCTCTTAAACTTCTATATTTACTAGATGAAATTAATAAACCCACTTTAACTATCAAAACTATTGGACATCAATGATACTGATCTTATGAATATTCAGATTTTGAAAAACTAATTGAACAAGATTCTTACATAATTCCGACTAATTCTTCTCCAATAAATAATTTTCGACTCTTAGAGACAGATAATCATACTATTTTACCAATAAATACTAATATTCGAATTTTAATTACTGCTGAAGATGTAATCCACTCTTGAACAATCCCAAGATTAGGAATTAAAGCCGATGCTACACCAGGTCGACTAAATCAACTTAATTTTTTTATAACACGACCTGGAATTTTTTTTGGTCAATGTTCTGAAATTTGTGGAACTAATCATAGATTTATACCTATTATAATTGAAAGAATTTCACATAAAATATTTATTAACTGAATTAAAAAATTTTAAATTAATAACTAAAATATTTTACTCATTAAATAACTTAAGTAAGTATTGGTCTCTTAAACCAAACAATAGTAGCCTAACAATTACTTTTAATGACTAAAGAATTAGTTAAATAATAACATAAATATGTCAAATTTAAATTATTAATCAATATTAATATTCTTTTATCCCTCAAATAATACCAATCAACTGAATTATTTTATATAGATTTTTTTTACTCATCTATATATTCTTTTTTATAAAAAATTATTATATTAATATAATAAACTATAATCATAAATCTAATAATAATCTTTCACCAATTTATTATAACTGAACATGATAACAAATTTATTTTCAATTTTTGACCCCTCAACTAACATCTTAAATTTTTCATTAAATTGAATTAGAACTATCTTAGGTATCATAATTATACCTATTTCTTACTGATTTATTAATAACCGCTATAATACTTTATGAAATATAATTATTAATACCCTACACAAAGAATTTAAAACTTTAATAGGAGCAAAATCTATTAATGGAGGATCTTTAATTTTTATCTCATTATTTTCATTAATTTTATTCAATAATTTTTTAGGACTATTCCCCTATATTTTTACAAGAACTAGTCACATAATTATAACTTTATCTTTAGCTTTACCTTTATGAATATCCCTAATAATCTTTGGATGAGTAAATAATACTCAACATATATTTACTCATTTAGTCCCCCAAGGGACTCCTTCTGCCCTTATATCCTTCATAGTTATTATTGAAACTATTAGATCATTAATTCGACCTGGAACATTAGCAGTTCGATTAATAGCAAATATAATTGCTGGACATTTATTAATTACTTTAATAAGTAATAATGGATCAAACCTTTCTAATATTTTCTTATTCTTATTATTATTAAGTCAAATTCTTTTATTAACGCTTGAATCAGCAGTAGCAATTATTCAAGCTTATGTATTTTCAATTTTAAGAACATTATATTCTAGAGAAGTCTATTAATGTCTAATCATAGAAATCATCCATTCCACTTAGTAAACTATAGACCATGACCCTTAACCGGAGCTTTAGGAACTATGACTCTCATATCAGGACTTATTCTCTGATTTCATAAATTAAATTTTAATTTATGCTACTGTGGATTAATTTTAATTTTATTAACTATATATCAATGATGACGAGATATCTCCCGAGAGGGAACATTTCAAGGCATGCATACTTATAAAGTTACCTTAGGTCTCCAATGAGGAATAATTTTATTTATTATTTCCGAAGTATTTTTTTTTATCTCTTTTTTTTGAGCTTTTTTTCATAATAACTTAACCCCCAGAATTGAGTTAGGCTCACAATGACCCCCTCAATCAATCCATCCATTTAATCCATTCCAAATTCCTCTCCTAAATACTATTATTCTCTTAACTTCTGGAATTTCAGTAACTTGAAGTCATCATAGACTTCTTCAAAATAATTATTCCCAAGCTTTTAATAGATTAATTATTACTGTAATATTAGGTGCATATTTCTCTATACTTCAAGCTTATGAATATCTAGAAGCACCCTTTACTCTTGCAGATAGAATTTATGGAACTACATTTTTTGTCGCAACAGGGTTCCACGGTCTTCATGTTTTAATTGGAACAACATTCTTATTAATTTGCTTAATACGACATTCAAATAATCATTTTTCATCTAATCATCACTTTGGATTTGAAGCAGCTGCCTGATATTGACATTTTGTAGATATCGTTTGACTATTCCTATATATTTTTATATATTGATGAAGATCTTAAATATTTATATAATATATTTAGTATATTTAATTTCCAATTAAAAAGTTTATATAATTTATAATATAAATAATTTTTATTATAAGACAAATATTTATCACACTAATAATTATCTCAACAATTATTTTAACAATTTCCTTAATTTTATCAAAAAAATCTTTTCATGAATTAGAAAAATTATCTCCATTTGAATGCGGATTTGACCCTATTACTTCTGCTCGTTTACCTTTCTCTTTACATTTTTTCCTTATTACTATTATTTTTTTAATTTTTGACGTCGAAATCGCTTTAATTATCCCAATTATTATTATTCTTAATACCTGCAATTTAACTTATTGATTTTTAACAACAATAATTTTTATTACAATTTTACTATTAGGATTATATCATGAATGAAATCAAAAAATATTAATATGATCTAACTAACTAAGAATTATAGTTTAAATTAAAACAATTGATTTGCATTCAATAAATATTGTTAACATACAATTTATTTTAAATAAGAAGCTAATTTTAAAAGCATTTAATTTCGACTTAAACTATTGAGAACAACTCTCCTTATTTTTAATTGAAACCAAATAAGAGGTATATCACTGTTAATGATAAAATTAAGATTATTCTTCAATTAAAGAAATATATAAAATTAAGCCGCTAACTTAATCTATAGTGAATAATAATCATTAATATTTCTAATTTATATAGTTTATAAAAACATTACATTTTCAATGTAAAAATAAATTAATAATATTTTATAAATATTATTTATTACTTAAAGATTAAATCAATCACTTTAATATCTTCAATATTACACTCTTAATTAAGTTATTTAAGTAAATTAATATTAAATATAAAAAAATAATCCAAAAAATAAAAATTAATAAATAAATTTTTAATATATTTATTTGTAAAGTTTGAAATATTTTCTTAAAAAATAATAAATTAAAATAAATATTCTTTCTTTCTAAAACCTCAATTCAACCGAAATCTAAATTTTTTAAAAAAATATTTCCCATAATTAACACCTTATAATTTAAACCATAAGTAGATAATAAAGGTATAAATCACATTAACCCTCTTCAAAATCTATTAAAATATAATTTACTAAAATTTTTAAATAAATACATATAAGGAGTTAATACTCCTATTAATAATCCTATTAAAATAACATAAATTACTATAAATTTCATATTAATAACTAAATAAATAAAAATAATAGAAGGAAATACCACCCATATAATTATACTTCCTCTAATAACTCTAAAAACTAATAAAATAAATATAGCAACCAACATAAAATAATCTTCATCATAAATATTATGAAGATTATAAAAATTACTATAAACAATAAAACTATAATATATTAAACGAAATGAATAACAAACTGTTAAACCAGTAGAAAAAAAAAAAAAAAAAAAAATTACTATATTTAATGATGATATAGAAAATACCTCTAAAATTAAATCCTTTGAGTAAAATCCAGCTAAAAAAGGAAACCCACATAAAGATAAATTAGAAATTATAAAACAACTTCCAGTTAAAGGTATAAAATACACAATATTACCTATGAACCGAATATCTTGAATATCTATAAATCTATGAATTAAAACTCCCGCACATAAAAATAAAAGAGCCTTAAAAAAAGCATGAGTTAATAAATGAAAGAAAGAAAAATCCTTAAACCCTAAACTTAAAATTCTTATTATTAACCCCAACTGTCTTAAAGTTGATAAAGCAATAATTTTTTTTAAATCATATTCATAATTAGCTCTTATACCTGCCATAAATATAGTTAAACTGCTTAATAATAAAAATCACTTAAATAATAAACTTCCTTCTAAAATATTAAAGAATCGAATTAATAAGTAAACCCCAGCAGTAACTAAAGTTGATGAATGAACTAAAGCTGACACTGGTGTTGGTGCTGCTATAGCGGCTGGAAGTCATGAAGAAAAGGGAATTTGTGCTCTTTTAGTTATTCCCGCTAAAATAACTAATCTTCCAATTATTATTAAATATAAATCATTTTTTATATACACTCATATATAAATATAATTTCAAGACCCATAATTTAACAATCATGCAATTATCATAAGAATTGCAACGTCACCAATTCGATTTGATAAAACTGTTAATATGCCAGCATTATATGATTTAATATTCTGATAATAAATAACTAAACAAAAAGATACTAACCCTAATCCATCCCATCCTAATAAAATTCTAATTAAATTAGGTCTTATAATTATAAATATTATAGATAAAACAAACATTAAAACTAATAAAACAAACCGATTTTTATTAATATCTTTACTCATATATCTCTCTCTATAAAAAATAACTATTGAAGAAATTATTATCACAACCCCTATAAAAACTAAAGAAATTCAGTCTAATAAAATAACAAATACTACCTCTCTAGAATTTAATGTAAAAATTTCCCACTCTAAGAATATAATTATATTATTATATAATATAATTAATCTAAAAAAAAATAAAATACTTCTTAAGCATAACAAAATAAAAAAACTAATTAAATACAATGATAAAATATCCATTACTTAAAATAAATAATTATATCTTTGATTCCACAAATCAAAATTTTTCTTAAACTATTTAAGTCTAAAATCATATATATATTAAATCAAGTTTTAAAACTAAAAAATTTAAAGGAATTCAATGTAAACATAATAATAAATATTCTCGTGAAGAAATATAAAAATAATTTCTAATTCTATTTATAATCTTACCATGTTGACTATATATAAATAAATATAAACTATACCCTGCCGAAAAAAAAGATAAAAATACTAATATATATATAGTAAATCAACTTCAACTTAATAATCTATTAAATAAACTAATTTCACCCATTAAATTTAAAGAAGGAGGGGCTGCTATATTTGATGACAAAAATAAAAACCATCATAAAGTTAATCTTGGTATAATATTTAATAATCCTTTATTAACTAATATACTTCGTCTTATTAATCGTTCATAATTAATATTAACTAAACAAAATAATCCAGAAGAACATAACCCATGTCCAATTATTAAAATATAAGCCCCCATAAATCCCCAATAATTTAATCTAATTATCCCCCCTAAAACAATTCTTATATGAACTACAGAAGAATAAGCAATTAAAGATTTTAAATCTACCTGATGAAAACATATTATACTAACAATTACTCCTCCTAATAATCTCAAACTAATTAAAATAACCCCATACTTTAAATTAACAGAAGATAAAATAACTATAACCCGTAAAATTCCATAACTTCCTAATTTTAATATAATAGCCGCTAAAATTATTGACCCAGATACCGGTGCTTCCACATGAGCTTTAGGCAATCATAAATGAAAAAAAAATATCGGCAATTTAACTAAAAAAGCTAGAATTAAACTAAAATAAATTAATAAAAAATTCAAATTTAAATTTTTTATTAAATAAATAATTATAGAATCAATCTCTTTCTCAATAAAAAAAATCCCCAATAATAAAGGCAAAGAAGCAAATAAAGTATAAAATAATAAATAAATACCTGCTTGAAGCCGTTCAGGTTGATACCCCCATCCTATAATTAAAAATAAAACTGGAATTAAAGAACCTTCAAAAAATAAATAAAAAAAAAATAAATTTAAAGATCTAAAAGTACAAATTAATAAAAATAATAATAATAAAATATTTAAAATAAAAAAATTTGTATAATAATTATTTATCTGAATCATAAAACTAGATATTAATATTAAACCACAAATTCAAACTCTTAATAAAATTAAACCATAAGAAATTATATCATACCCAAAAATATAACTTAAATTATTTAAATAAAATAAATTTAAAGGAAAAAATAATATAATAAATATAATTAAAAAAATTAATATCTGAAACATCCAATATATTCTATTAATATAATATCCCCATAATAATCTTCCTATTAATATAAATAAAATCCTTATCATTACAATAAATTAAAAACTTGAAAATAATCATTTCCATAAATTCGAGTTATATAAACTAAAATAGAAACCCCCAAAACTCCTTCACATACTGAAATAACTAAAAATAATATTAAAAAATAATAATTATTTATCAATATCATTAAATATATAAATAAAAATAAAAAAATATTTAGTATAATAAATTCTAATCTTAATAAAATAATTAATAAATGTTTACGATTAGAAGAAAAAATAATATTCCCCATAAAAAATCTCAAAATAAAAAAAATTCTTAAATTAAAAACTTTCATTAATTTTAATAGTTTAATAAAAACATTGGTCTTGTAAATCAAAAATAAATTTTAATTTTTAAAATATCAAAGAAAATCAAAAATTATCTATAATCTCCAAAATTATTATTTTACTTAAACTACTCTTTGACATTATTAAAATAATAATAAATTTTTTTTTAATAAATAGTTTAATCATTATAAATATTATAAATCCATTAATAATAACAATTATATTAATTATTCAAACTTTATTAATAAATTTTATTATAGGAATAATTTTAAATAATTTTTGATTTTCTTATATTATATTTCTTATTTTTATCGGAGGCTTATTAATTTTATTTATTTATATTTCAAGATTAACCGCAAATAAAATTTTAATTCCCAAAATTTCTTTTATTTTATCTTTTTTTATAATTTTTTTTTTAATTTACTTATTATTAAATAATAAAATTAACTTAAATAATAATTTATATATAAATAATGATATAAATAAATTATTACTAAATAATAATTTATATTTTTATCATGAGAATAATTTTAATTTAAATAAAATTTATAATAAATTCTCAACTATTTTAACTTTAATTTTAATAATTTATCTTTTACTAACACTAATTATTTCAGTAAAAATTACTAATTTTTTTTATGGCCCTATGCGAATAAAATATTAAATACAAATGAATAAGATTTCTACAATATTACCATTAAAAAAATCTCATCCTATCTTAAAAATTATAAATAATTCATTAATGCAATTACCTACCCCCTCGAACATTTCATTTTGATGAAATATAGGGTCATTATTAGGATTTTGTTTAATCATTCAGATTATTACAGGACTATTATTAACTACTAACTACTCTCCTAATATTGAATTAGCTTTTAATAGAATTAATCATATTTACCGAAATATTAATTATGGCTGATTAATCCGAACACTTCATGCAAATGGGGCATCATTCTTTTTTTTTTGTATTTACCTCCACATTGGACGAGGAATTTATTATGAATCTTTTATATTTAAACATACCTGATTTATTGGCCTAATAATTTTATTTATTACAATAGCAACAGCATTCATAGGATATATTTTACCCTGAGGACAAATATCTTTTTGAGGAGCAACTGTAATTACTAATCTTTTCTCAGCTATCCCATATTTAGGCATTAACTTAGTTCAATGAATCTGAGGGGGATTTGCAGTAGATAACGCAACTTTAAATCGATTCTTTATATTTCACTTTATTCTACCATTTATTATTTTAATATTTACAATTATTCATTTACTATTTTTACATCAAACAGGATCAAGTAACCCCCTAAGAATTAATTTTAATATCGATAAAATCCCCTTTCATTCATACTTTTCATATAAAGACTTAATAGGATTTATTTTTATAACTTTTATATTGATTATACTTACTCTTTGATTCCCTTATTTATTAGGAGACCCTGACAATTTTATCCCTGCAAACGCTTTAGTTACCCCTGTTCATATCCAACCTGAATGATATTTTTTATTTGCATATGCAATTCTTCGTTCTATTCCAAATAAATTAGGAGGAGTAATTGCTTTAGCAATATCAATTATAATTTTATTTATTTTACCATTTAGATTTTTTAAAAAAATTAAAGGAATTCAATTTTATCCTTTAAATAAAATTATATTTTGAAATTTAACTTCAACCTTTCTTTTACTCACATGAATTGGTGCCTGCCCAGTAGAAATACCTTTTATTATCATTAGCCAACTTTTAACAGTAAACTACTTTTTATACTTTCTATTAAATCCTTTATTGTCAATAAGTTGAAATTTCTATTTAAAATAAAATAATTAATGAGCTTGAAAATAAGCGTTTGTTTTGAAAACTTATAAAAGAATAAAATTTCTATTAATTTATTAAAAATACTAATTTAATTTCAAATATTAATAATTAACCCTGCTAAAAATATTAAATAATTTAAAGAAATAGGTAAATATAATTTTCAAGCTAAATACATTAATTTATCATAACGATACCGTGGTAAAGTTCCACGAACCCAAATAAAAATAAATCCTAAAATAATTATTTTAAAAAAAAAAATTAAATTAAAAATATCTGCACCTAGAAATATAACACAAAAAATCATTCTTAAAAATAAAATTCTCGAATATTCTGCTAAAAAAATTAAAGCAAATCCCCCTCTTCCATATTCAATATTAAACCCAGAAACTAATTCTCTCTCCCCTTCAGCAAAATCAAATGGAGACCGATTAGTTTCCGCCAATATAGAAGATAAAAAACTTAAAGATAAAGGAAATAAAATACAAATAAATCATATTTTTTTTTGATATAAATAAAATATTATAAGATTATAATCTAAAATTAAAAAAACTAACGAAAGAAATATTAAAGCTAAACTTACCTCATAAGAAATAACCTGAGCAACCCCCCGTAATCTCCCTAATAAAGCATAATTAGAATTTGAAGATCAACCTATTAATATAATTAAATAAACTCTTAAACTTAAACAACATAAAATAAATAATACCCCTCAATTAAAATTTAATAAATTACTTAAATAAGGAATAATAACTCAAATAAATAATCTCAAAAATAAACTAAATATTGGCATAAAAAAATATAACATAAAATTAGACATATAAGGAAAAATAAACTCTTTACTAAATAATTTAATAGCATCATTAATAGGTTGAATAACTCCCCGTATTCTTACTTTATTAGGACCTTTACGAATTTGAATATACCCTAATACTTTTCGCTCCAATAATGTAAAAAAAGCAACTCTAATTAAAACTCTTAAAACTAAAAAGATAATTACAATAAAAAAAAAAAATAATTCTAAATTATTTATTTACTATTTATATAATATAAATTATATATTATTAAATTCTAAATTTAATACATTATCTCTGCCAAAATAGTTATAAATTAATTAATATTATTCAAAATTAATAAAATTATTTAAAATAACTAATCCTTTCGTACTAAATTATTTAATATTCATATAAAGATAGAAACCAACCTGGCTTACACCGGTTTGAACTCAGATCATGTAAAATTTTAAAGGTCGAACAGACCTAATATTTAAATTTTTGCTTCTAAAATAAATTTTAATCCAACATCGAGGTCGCAATCTCTAATTTTAATATGAACTTAAAATTAAAATTACGCTGTTATCCCTAAGGTAACTTAATCTAAATTCTTAAATAAAGGATTATTAAATTAAATCAATAATTCATGTTAAAATTAAATAAAAAGTTATTTAAATTTTTATATCACCCCAATAAAATAAAATATTTAAATAAATTATAAAAAAATTATCAATTCAAATATTTTATAAAGATCTATAGGGTCTTCTCGTCTTTTATAAAAATTTTAGCTTTTTAACTAAAAAATTAAATTTTATTTAATTAATTTAAAACAGATTATATTTCGTCCAATCATTGATTCCAGTTTTTAATTAAAAAACTAATTATTATGCTACCTTTGCACAGTTAAAATACTGCGGCCCTTTAAAATTTAATTCAGGGGGCAGATTAGACTTTACATTATTAAATCATAAAGACATGTTTTTGATAAACAAGCGAACATAATTTTGCCTAATTATTTAAATTAATTTTAAATTAAATTAATTTTAATTCTATAATTATCTTATACTAATATTATCATTATTAATTAATAAATTAAATTAATATCAATATTTAAATAAATCCCAATTAATATAACTATATTTTAAAATTTTATATTTAATTAAAAATTATTTATAAAAAAATATAAATTATAAATAATTTTATTCTTAAAAATCTTTAATTAAATTTTAAATTTACTTTATATAATAATTTAATATTAAGCTAATCCCTAATAATAGATATATCTATATTATAATTATTTTAATTTGAATAATTATTAAATAAAAATTAAATTTAATTTATTTCTCTAAAAACTAGATATAATTTAAAACGATTAACATTTCATTTCTAATTAACTATTTTTAATATTTATATTACAATAACTAAAATAATTAATTAAATCTTTAAATTTCGAGATAATTAAAATTTATAACTTATTTTTAATAATCTTTGATACACAAAATACAATAAATTAAATTTAATTTTTATTTAATAATTATTCAAATTTTTCATTTTTCTTCTACAATACTAATTTACTATAAAATTATTATTTTTTCTTTAAAAAATACTATAATGCTAATAAATCTATTATTAATTTAATTAAATTAAAATCAATAAATATTTTTCATAAAATAATATTAAAATAAAAATATCAAATTATAATGAATCTCACATCAACATTTTAATGTAAATAAAATACTTTCTAATCAAGTTCTAATTTGATCTTTCTAGAAACATTTTCCAATACTTCTACTATGTTACGACTTATTTCAATTTTTATATGAAAGTGACGGGCAATATGTACATATTTTAAAATTATATTCATTAAAATAAAATAATTTTAATTACTTTTAAATCTAATTTTAAATAAATATTTCAATCTATTATCCAAAATTATAATTAATATAATCCATTATATTCTTAATCATAAACTGCATTTTGATTTGATATAAACTTATTTTAAAATTTTTAAATTTTTAATTATAAAAAATATTTTTATAACAACAATATACAAATTAAATAATATTAAGTAAAATTAATTGTGGAATATCAATTAATAAACAGATTCCTCTAAATAAATTAAAATACTGCCATAATCTTTAAATTTTAAGTTTATAACTATTAATACTTTTTAATCTATAAATTTAAATTTAATAATAGGGTATCTAATCCTAGTTTTTTATAAATTTTTATTAACTTCATATAAATCTATAATTAAAAATTAATTTAAATTAAAATTTCACCCTTAAAATTAAAATATTATTTTATTAATTTTATATTAATTATATAAAAAAATATTTATTTTTATTATTTGTATAACCGCGATTGCTGGCACAAATTTTATCAATAACCCTAAAATAATACTAAATCTAAATTTCTTTAATTTTTAAAATTTTAAATTAAATTTTAAAAATTTTATAAAATTTTTAAAATGTTTATAATTATAAACTTAATAATTTATATATATATTATAAATTTTATATAAATATCAAAACTAGAATTAATTTTAATTAAAATAATTGATAAATAAGTTTTTTTTAAAATATATATATTAATTATTTATATATTAATAAATATTTATTATTTATATATATATAAATAATTTATATATTAATAAATATTTATTATTTATATATATATAAATAATTTATATATTAATAAATATTTATTATTTATATATATATAAATAATTTATATATTAATAAATATTTATTATTTATATATATAAATAATTATTGTTAATATAATATTTTAATATTTATATATTATTTTAATTTATTTAATTAATATAAATTGATACAATATATATAAATAATTTATATATTAATAGATATTTATATATATTTTAATAAATAAATATTGATTATAAATTATTTATTATCCTATTATATGTAAATTTTATAAACCATAATTTTTAATTTTTTTAAA